ATAAATATTTCAAAAAAAATCCACTTTTTCTTATGATTGATGTTTTTGAAAAATCCACTTCATTAATTGATTCAGAAAATCTTTTACTCGAAGGTATCTGTGAATACTTTCAAAATGAAAACAAAGAAGTAATCACTCAATTTCCCCTTTTAGTATGACTCACAATTCTATAGTTCTATATATAGATTTATATCGATTAGGTATCATGCAAACCCTTTCTATACTAATAAAATAGAACCTTACTCTATTTAATCTAATAAAAATTTCCTTTTTTCTATTTTAGAAGTTCATTGAACTTGAAGAAGTTCTATTTGTATTTGTTCAATAAATTTACCTATATTTTTGTTTGTCCACTACTTAACATGATAAATCGAAAAAAGGTTATGATAAACCGAGAAAAAAATGGAAACTACGAATAGTCGTTTTTGACGAACAGGATCAAGAATCATTATTAATTCGACACAAGAAGGGGTTGGGGAAAATCCCTTTTCTTGTGTCAAGGACTAGGAGACGAACAACCCCCCCCCCCCTAAAATAAAACCCTTTGTTCCTTTCATTTATACTTTGGTTTCTATTTTACGCTTATTTATCTTTTGTTTTGATTCTATTCGAATAGAAAACTACTGATTCATTCTATATCACTTCGATTTGGATTGAAAAAACAAAGAAGAGATAAGTAAAATAAAATAGTCTTCTTCACAATATACATATCATGACCGGTATAAGTAATTCCCGAAATCCGGTAGAAAAAAAAAGAAACAAACAAAATTTTTTTGATCATACACAATTACATAATATAATTATTACATAATATAATTGCCAACAAGAGTTTGTTTCTTTTTAGAGCTTGATGTTGAAAAATCCGCGGATCTAGAAATTCATTTCGGACAATTGAACCTTCTCAAACTGTTTCTTTTTAAGAACTAAAAAGATTTGTGCCAAAATAACAGATGCCAAGAAGAGCAAAAGTCCTTGGACACGTAATGGATCTTGAAGTACTACTTCCGCATCCCCCTGACCAAACCCACCCACATTAGGATTACTCGTTAATGGTTGATCAAGTTTGATGGATTCGCCCTCGGAAACAAGAAGTTCCGGCCCTGGAGGGATAATATCAACCACTTGACGCCCATCCGATGCCTCCACTATGGTTATTTCGTACCCCCCTTTCTCTTTTCGTATGATTTTGCTTACTATACCTGCTGCTGTAGCATTATAAACATTATTGTTACTCTTGCTCCCGTCGGGATAAATCTGACCCCTTCCTCTGTTCCCGCCTACATATATGGGATATTTTAAGAAGTGAACATCTTTCTTAGTAGCGGGGTCCGGGGAAAGAATAGGAAAGGTGATTTCACTATATTTCTGACCAGGAACAGGACCTATCACAAGAATATTTTTTTTAGTAGGGCGGTAACTTTGAAAAGCCAGATTTCCTATCTTTTCTTTAATCTCAGGCGAAATACGATCGGGGGGGGCTAGTTCAAACCCCTCGGGTAAAATAAGAACAGCCCCTACATTCAAAGCTCCTTTTTTACCATTAGCAAGAACTTGTTTCACTTGCAGATCATAGGGAATTCGAACAACTGCTTCAAATACAGTATCCGGAAGTACCGCTTGTGGAACCTCGATATCCACGGGTTTATTAGCTAAATGGCAATTGGCACATACAATACGGCCAGTTGCTTCTCGTGGATTTTCATAACCCTGCTGTGCAAAAATGGGATAGGCATTTGAAATGGGTGCCTGAGTTATTATATATATCATTATCATGAGCGATACGGAAATGGATCGAGTAATCTCTTTCTTTATCGACGAAAAGGTTTTTTTAGTTTGCATGGTCCAATCATTGATCCCGAAATTTTCTACAATAAAATTAGGTAGGTCGCTAGTAGAGTTCCCTATCTATAATTTTGCTATTTAATGAAATCATTTTTCTGAAATATTGGAGAAATCGCTTGGCTGGGTAGTAAGTACAATTTTGAATGTTTTGCTTATGTACAAAGTACCAAATATTCTAATTAGGTCGGTCGATCATTTTTCAGTCGTTCATTGAATGATAAATCACTACAAGTGAAGGAGATACACGATTTAAATAACGAAAGATCCAATATTTAAAAATTGTATCTAAAATGACTGGAAAAGTAGAAACAAGACCGGATATAATTTGATCATTATGAGCAAATCCAAAATCTTTGTAGACAGAGCCAATCATTAATTCCCAACCGTGGGGCGAATGGAATCCTATACATAAATCAGTTAATAAAAGAATAGAAAAAGCTTTTATTGTGTCGCTTAAGTTATATAGGAATTCTTGAACCCAAGAGTTAAGAATAACAAGTTCTTCATTACCTAAAATAGAATAACCACTTAGAATAACGAAACAGATTATATTTGTCGAGAAGTGTAAAATTGTATGGATACGATCCTCATTGTGCATCTTGATCAATTGGATCGTTTCTTTGTAGATTTCAACGCGAAGCTTTTGTAAATGCGTTTCCGGGTATTCCTTTATCATTTCCTCCAAACGAAGGAGTTCCTCTAAGTCTATGAATTTTTTTAGAATACTCTTTTCTTGAATATCATTCAAAAAAATTTCGGATTGCCTAATATTCCACCAATTAGTAATCCAAGATTCCAGACTTTTTTTAAATGAGAGAGAGATCCACCAAGGCAAAAATACTATAGATGCAAGATATAGAAGGGAAATGAATACTTTCTTTTTTGCCATTTTTTCGTCTGTGAATTTTTGAAGTTTTAATGAACTCACCCCATGCGTCGACTCTATATGATACTAATATTTCTATCAAGCATAAGTTATATTTCAAGTCATCTAGCCCATTAATCTATTTCAGAGTTTTTATTTGTGATGCAGTATAGCGGTTAGTCCTTGAATCTAGAAAGAATACAGAAATAGAATAAGAAAGAGCCCACTTCAAATTAATATTAGTCGGATTTCGAGACGAAAGAACTCCTGTTCTATTAAAAAAAATATCAAATATTTCGAAAAAAAAAAATTATGGACACAAAAATTTTCGTTTTAGGGTTGTTTCGTATACGTTTACTTTGGCTCGAATAAGCGTTCGGAAGAAACTTCCGTTAACTTATGGTATAGAAAAAAAAGAGGATTCTTTAGTTTTTTCCCTCTTGCAAAGTATTAATTCTTCAGTTTATTTTTTCAAAATACTTCAATTGGTACGCGCAAGAAATAGGCCAATTCAGCAGCTTTTTGCTCAATTTCTCGTGGAGTCAAATTCTCATCAGTACGCGTCAAGGGAATGGCCCCCTGGCCTCTGATTTCCATATAAAGGACCCGACGAGCAAAAAGACCCTCTTTATTTTCTATTCTGATGGACTGAATGTCTTTCATAAGGAATCGGAGGAATATGCGACGGTTTTTTCCAGGGAATCCCCAACGAAAAATACACACTATGCCCTCTTTTATATCGAATCGATCATAACCACTACCTACATTCCACGAAATTGTGCACCACAAGTAGGAACTAATAAAAAGACCCGCGATCCCATAGAAAGACATCACGATCCCTTGTGGAAAAAAATGGATTTGCTGAGAAGGAAATAAAGATATCAAATTCCTACCAAAATAACTGGAGGTTCCAACCAATACAAACCCTAATGAACCTAAAAAAAGAATAAGGGCCCAGCCGAAATTACTTATTTTTCGAGATCCCGCTATAAGTTCTATCCATATACGTTCTGATCGCCAACTCATATTCTCACTAGACCTAGTTGCATTTTATTGGAATTGGAAAAATAACAAAAATAAATTGGATTTTACTTTTTTTGTTTCCGAAGTAACTTTCATCAACCAGCACTACTATGATGTGAACCTTTAAGAATAATTCATCGAATTGCTTAGATCCAAACTAAAATAATAACATCTCTTTCATACGATTTCCTATAGCTATCCACATATATATAGATATATTGACTTTACGTTTCCGAAATTCTTCCCGATGCCGATCCATTTGAAAAATGAATTTACCCATATATCATGTTTACACATACATAAGAGCTTATGCTCGAAAGAAGCAACATGTTATACCATATTCTACTAAATAGATATGGGTGTTATGATCCAAATCAGTTTCAAAAAAAAAATGGATAAGATTTGTCCCTATAGTATCTAAAAAATCTTGTTTTTTTGAACATGAAGAGATAAAGAAACCATTGCAATTGCCGGAAATACTAAGCCTACTAAAGGCACAAAAATGGAGGGAAAGTTGTTGAGAGTTATCATTGAATGGGTACCTCGATTTAATATTTGTACCTGTTATTTTTATTTATTGTTTTATATTAATATTTTTATTTTAACCTTATATTGTTATAAAGATATCTTATAATTCATATATAATAATTATATTTATATAAATATTATATTATACTTATATTATACTAAGTATACCTAAGTGAGTATATACTTAAATAAGGAATATATAAGTATATGTTTTAATATAAGTATTTTTTTAATAAATATTTATTAAAAAATTCAATAAATGTGTAAATAAAAAATATGTAAATAAACGGACTTATTCACCTTTCTACATGTTTCTACACGAAATATATGTATGATAATCCACCTTTTTATTATTCATAATATTAGTTATTTTCTTGTTCTTGTCTTATAATTTAATAATTTTCATTTCAAAAAATTGATTCCGTTTTATTAATATTAAATAAATTATTAAATTAAGACTCTACTCTACGGCTCTACTTAATCTAAGTTTGATTCAAAGGAAAGAAAGCATGTAGCCGAAATAATTCACTCAGAACGCCCTTTAAAGGATTACGTGGTACGATTGGATCGAATAAGCCCTTATGGAATAAATATTCAGCCACTTGTGAATCCTCAGGTACTGTCTTATTCAATGTTTGTTCAATTACTCTTTTACCCGCAAATGCAATGTAAGCGTTGGGTTCGGCAATAATGATATCTCCCAACATACCAAAACTAGCCGTCACCCCACCTGTGGTAGGGG